TACATTTAAATGGGTCTGAGGTTGAATCATATCATTCTATTTTTTTTTTCTTTTTTCAATGCAAAGAGCGGGGGAAAATAAAGAAATATTGTTTGCCCCAAAAAAAAGGAACCTGCCGTTGTTTTTTTTTTCATTCCAAGGACCTCTTTCCCCTGGTTCTACATTTTTATCCCGAAATAATGAATTGAGTTCGTATAGGCATTTTTGACGCCGCTATTGAAATAGCTTTTCTGGCTGTATTTTCTGGCACTCCGCCCATTTCATAAAGTATTCGTCCTGGTTTAACGACAGCTACCCAATATTCGGGAGATCCTTTACCCGAACCCATACGTGTTTCCGTAGGTCTTAATGTAATTGGTTTGTCTGGAAATATACGTACCCATATTTTTCCTCCACGGCGCGCACTTCGTGCCATTGCTCGTCGCCCTGCTTCTATTTGTCTAGAAGTGATCCAAGCGGGTTCAAGTGTTTGAAGAGCATATCTACCGAAACAAATATGATTACCTCGATAAGATATTCCTTTCAGTCTTCCTCTATGTTGTTTACGGAATTTTGTTCTTTTTGGGTTATAGTTGATGGTTTTTTCTCAATTACATCTCTACTACAGAACTAGACATGAGAGTTTCTTCTCATCCAGCTCCTCGCGAATGAAAAGATTCAAAAAAGAATTAAAAAATAATTTTCTTTTTAGAAATTTGAATTATTTATTTATAATTAAATAAAATAAATTATAATTAAATAAAATAAATAAATAAAAAATCAATATAAAAAAAAATATAAAATATATATATTCTCTTATGAGAATAATTTATTAGGAATTTGTATATTTTGTTTGGATCTATAACTAAATATATATTTCTATGTTTTTTTAGAGAATAAGATAAAACATAATAATCAATCTTTATTGGATTTTGTTTTGCTCTTTATTGTATTTCGCAAAATTTAGCAGTCCAATAAAATAAAGCTTTCGCGGGCGAATATTTACTCTTTCAATTAATATTTATTACAGATTAGTCCACGGCCTCTCAGAATGAATAAATTTGTCCCTGGTTTGTTTCGCCATCCCACCTAATGAATCATTAGGATTCGTTTTTAAGAAAATCTTCTGCATTCACAGGTTTCGTCGTTCCCATCTCTTTTCTATTAATGATTAGGTCTGAATTCTACAATTACAATTTGTTCTTGAGTCAATCTTCTCAGTCTTTATTGACTCTAGGCTCTTGATTCTTTGTTCTATGAACATGGTCATCTAATTATATTATATTCTTATATTCAGTATTGATATTGATGCTTTATTACACTGTTTTTTCTTTTATGGGATGTCGTGTAGACCTTACATATTGGAATTTTATATCATTGATATCATCTTTCCTTTATCTGCATCTTTCAATATTTTATATTTTGCTTCATAACTTATAATTATAATCCAATTTTTTTTTCTTTTGTTTATGCAAAAAAAAATATCAGTTGCTACAAGGATATGCTCAATATATCATATCTTGACTGGTTCTTTGTATCCAAATATGCAGATAAGGCGAAGCGATGAGTTGGTTATTGGTTCTATTCCATTTTGTTTTGAATCCTAACCTTGAAAAACTATTCCATTTTGTTTTGAATCCTAACCTTGAAAAACTAACGAGTCACACACTAAGCATAGCAATTATAATTATATATAAATAAATTATAGGGTCAATTAAATTTTTATTTAACCTTATACAATTAGAATTACAATTACTCATTTGGGTTTTAATTGAACAGAATAAAGAATGAAAGAGTTTGTTATTTTTTCTTCTATCGTCTATAGATATAGAATGGAAAGATAAGTAAAGGCTTATTAGTCCTTGCCTACAAATATCCAAATTTTTATGCCTAATACACCGTAAATAGTTCGAACTGTATAGGGACAATAATCAATTTGAGCTCTAATGGTTTGTAGAGGAACCCTACCTTCTCTGATCCATTCAACACGTGCAATTTCTTTTCCATCGATACGCCCTGCAATTTGTATTTGAATTCCTTTTATATCTGCTTGTTTAGTTAATTCAATAGCTTTTTTCATTGCCTTACGAAATGAAACTCTATTTTTTAATTGACCGGCTATAAATTCTGCAAGAATATTAGGGTGCCCATAAGGTTTTGTAATTCTTGCAACTGCAATGTTGAGTTTTTTATTTATACAATTCAATTCTTTTTGTACATTCATTTCTAATTCTTCGATTCCTCGTGGTCTACCTTCTATTAATAATTTTGGAAATCCCATATAGATTATGATCTGGATCAGATCGATTTTTTTTTTTATTTCTATATGTGCAATTCCCTCTACGCCGGAGGATATTCTCATATTTTTTTGTACATAATTTTTGATACAATTCCGTATTTTTTGATCTTCTTGTAGATCTTCAGAATAATTTTTTGGTTGTGTAAACCAAATAGAATGATGACCTTGGGTTGTACCAAGTCTGAAACCAAGTGGATTTATTTTTTGTCCCATATTCCCCCA